TATATATTATTTTGTGTGATTGTGTAATAATGTATATACATAAAAATACAGTGAGTAAACATTTGCGCAACTAGGCGCATGTGGGTAATTAGAGTACGTTGATGACAAGTCAGTCCTGCTTTTGGGGTTTGACAAGAAATATAAGGCCTGTCCGGCGTAAGGGGGTAGGGGGTTTGTCGATAATAAACGTTTATAGTATCTTGGTTATTATTGTGGGGGGGAAAGACTGGGTCTACGTGAAACACTCCTTATGTGCGTGGCACAGGGTCATGTATGGCGTCCAGGATATGTCATTATATCATTCACTATCTATTACCTGCGAGCAGGCTGTTGAATGTTCCACCTTATTAATCCTTTCTGAAGGAGCTTTGCATGTCAATGAATGGAAACCGAAATAAGAGTAACCAAATGTTGGTGGGGTTCTCGGCATGTGGGGTCATGAGTTTATGGTACCTCTAACATTAATCAGATGCCAGTGGTAACTTATTATGGGGAAATAACTGTTGATGGACTTGAAATAGGAGCCAGATGCCAGTAATAATTCAGTTATGAAATCTCACGGTTATTGTCCTTCATCTCATTAATTTCATGTTCTAGACAGACAAGGATGTTCGGCTCTTACTACATGTTATGGTTTTAGGAAGGGGCATGTTAGTACACATAGAGAAAATGGTGTACACCATTCAATGGTAGATGAAACATTATGGTATGGTGGCTAGAAACTAATGTGGATTATACATAGCATGTCTTATGTACTTGAATAATTTAATGTATATGTAAACATTATGGTATGGTGGCTAGAAACTAATGTGGATTATACATAGCATGTCTTATGTACTTGAATAATTTAATGTATATGTAAACATTATGGTATGGTGGCTAGAAACTAATGTGGATTATACATAGCATGTCTTATGTACTTGAATAATTTAATGTATATGTAAACATTATAGTATGGTGGCTAGAAATTGGTGTGGGTTAAACATGGTGTGGTCAGAGAATAGTTTAATGTAGAATCTTAGCTTTGGGAGTTAAGGGTGAGAGTTGAATTCTCTTTTCTCTGAGGTGGCGCTAGGAAGGATTTTAACCTTCGATCTTCGGTTTACAAGACCGGTGCTTTGATGTCTAAGCTACTAGGGCAGTTTCAGTTTAAGGCTTTATTTTCTAGTAAGCCAGTCAGAGGGAGGGCGATTAGAAATAGGGCAAAATAGACCGTGGAGGCTACCTGTCCAATTAAGACGAACGGGTGTTCAACTGGTTGGCCTCCAATTCATGTGAGTACTAGTATGTCGGCCACTAGGGTCCAGAATAGAATTTGAGAAAGGGGTCGGAATGTGTTTCCCCGTTGTTTAGAGGTGTGGAGCACTGGCACTAATATTAGGACTAGAATAGAGAATAGAAGGGCTAGTACCCCGCCTAGTTTATTTGGGATGGATCGGAGAATGGCGTAGGCAAAGAGAAAGTATCATTCGGGCTTGATGTGTGGGGGAGTGACAAGGGGGTTGGCGGGTGTGAAGTTGTCTGGGTCGCCCAGGAGATTGGGGGAAAATAGTGCTACGGAGGTGAGCCCAACTAACATTAGGATGAATCCTAATAAGTCTTTGTATGAGAAGTATGGGTGGAATGTTACTTTGTCTGCGTCTGAGTTTAATCCTGTTGGGTTGTTTGATCCTGTTTGGTGTAGAAATAGGAGGTGAATTATGCTAGCTCCGGCGATTACGAATGGTAGAAGAAAGTGGAAGGCGAAAAATCGGGTAAGGGTGGCGTTGTCTACTGAAAAACCGCCTCAGATTCATTGTACTAGTGTGTCGCCGATGTACGGGAAGGCGGAGAGGAGGTTAGTAATAACGGTTGCCCCTCAAAATGATATTTGTCCCCAGGGCAGTACATATCCTACGAAGGCGGTTATTATGGTAAGGAGCAGGAGGATTACTCCGATGTTTCAGGTTTCTTTTTGAAGGTATGAACCGTAATACATACCTCGTGCTACGTGAAGGTACAAGCAGATGAAGAAGAAGGAGGCCCCGTTTGCATGAATATTTCGGATTAGTCATCCATAATTTACGTCTCGGCAGATGTGGGCGACGGAGGAGAAGGCCGTTGAGATGTCAGCTGTGTAGTGTATTGCAAGAAATAGTCCTGTTAAGATTTGTGTAATAAGGCAGAGGCCTAGGAGTGAGCCAAAATTTCATCACACGGAGATGTTGGAGGGTGTGGGGAGGTCAATAAATGCTCCATTAATAATTTTAAGTAGTGGGTGTGTTTTTCGGATGTTTGCCATTGGTTTTTATAGTTGAATTAACAACGGTGGTTTTTCAAGTCATTGGTCTTGGTTAGAGTCCGAGTAAAAATTATGTTTTATTTTACTTTTTTAGTTTTAATTGGGTTAGTTTTAGGTTTGGTGGGGGTAGCTTCGAACCCTGCCCCTTATTTCGCGGCCTTGGGGTTGGTTGTGGCTGCTGCGGTGGGGTGTGGTATTTTGGTTGGACATGGCGGATCTTTTCTTTCTTTAGTTTTGTTTTTGATTTATCTTGGTGGAATACTGGTGGTGTTTGCTTATTCTGCGGCGTTAGCTGCAGAGCCCTATCCTGAAACATGGGGGGATTGGTCAGTGTTGTTTTATGTAGTGGTTTACATTGCGGGGGTTTTAGTTGTGGGTGGTTTGGTAGGGGGTGATTGGTATTCGTATTCTTGGGTGGTTGTTGATGAGTTTAAGGATCTGTCCTTGCTTCGGGGGGATTTTAGTGGGGTGGCACTTATGTACTCTTTAGGGGGGGCGATGCTAGTAGTGTCGGGGTGGGTATTGTTGTTGACTTTGTTTGTGGTGTTGGAGCTTACTCGGGGGCTTAGTCGGGGGGCTCTTCGTGCTGTTTAGATTAGTGTGATGAGGAGGATTGATAGCGTGGTGGTCAGGAAGAAGATTGTAAGGTATGTTTTGATTAAGCCTTGTTGAATATTGTTTGTGGCTTTAATTAGCGGGATTTGGCTAGTTGTAATTCCTTTTGGTCCCACTTTTTCTAGTCATGTTTGGTCAATTAAGTGAGTTGCTATGGTTTGTCCTAGGCTCAGTTTGATTTTTGGGGCCAGGCGATGAATAATTGATGGGAAGTATCCTAGTATGTTGGAGAAGTTGTGTAATGGAATTGTGGGGGTAATTTTTAGTTGTTTGTTTGTTAGGCTTGTTAGTTCTAGGGCTATGAGTAGTCCTAGGGCCGTTACTAGTAGTGCGGATAATTTAAGGGTTATGGGTATGGTTATAATTGGTGTTTTTGCCGGTAAAAAGTTGGAGGTAATAAATAGTCCGGCTAGGATGCTTCCTCAGGCAAGTCGTTTGATTGGGTTAATTACTGTTGGGTTGTTTTCATTGAGGGGTAATAAGGGGAGGAATCGGGGGGAGCCCATGGAGGCGAAGAAGATAATTCGGAAGCTATATACGGCTGTGAAGGAGGTGGCAATGAGAGTTAGGGTTAGGGCTCAGGCGTTCAGGTGTGATGTGTTTAGGGCTTCAATGATGGCGTCTTTTGAAAAGAATCCGGAGAGAAATGGCACCCCGGTTAGGGCTAGACTGCCAATGGTGAGGCAGGTGGAGGTGAGTGGAAGCATGGTGTGGAGGCCTCCTATTTTTCGGATGTCTTGTTCATCGTTGAGGCTGTGGATGATGGATCCGGAGCATAGGAACAGTATTGCTTTAAAGAATGCGTGGGTACAGATGTGTAGGAAGGCTAATTGGGGTTGGTTTAAGCCGATGGTGACCATCATTAGGCCTAGTTGGCTGGATGTGGAAAATGCTACGATTTTTTTGATATCATTTTGTGTTAGGGCACAGGCGGCGGTGAATAAGGTAGTTGTGGCTCCAAGGCAGAGGCAGGTTGTTAGGGCGATCTGGTTATGTTCTATTAGGGGGTGGAGTCGGATGAGTAGGAAGATGCCGGCCACGACTATGGTGCTAGAGTGTAGTAGGGCAGAGACCGGTGTTGGACCTTCTATTGCTGAGGGAAGTCAGGGGTGAAGACCGAATTGGGCTGATTTTCCTGTGGCAGCTAGGATTAAGCCTATGAGTGGTAGGGTTGCTTGGTTGTCTTGGGAGGAGGCGAATATTTGTTGAATTTCCCAAGTGTTTATGTTTATTGCAAATCATGCTATGCTTAAAATTAGTCCAACATCTCCCACCCGGTTGTAAATAACTGCTTGTAAGGCGGCGGTGTTGGCGTCCGCGCGTCCGTATCATCACCCGATTAATAGGAAAGATATAATGCCCACCCCTTCTCAGCCGATGAACAGTTGGAATATGTTGTTGGCTGTGACTAGGGTAATTATAGCGATCAGGAATAGGAGTAAATATTTGAAGAATCGGTTTATGTTGGGGTCTGAGTGTATGTATCATGAGGCAAATTCTAAGATTGATCAAGTTACGTAGAGGGCCACGGGTGTAAAGATAATTGAGTATTGGTCAAATTTGAAGCTGATGTTGATGTCAAAGGTGGCAATATTTATTCAATGTCAGTTAGTAGTAATGACTTCTAGGCCCTGGTCAAAGAATACTGCAAGGGGGAGCAGGCTAGCATAGAAGGCTGTTTGAACTGCGGTTTTGACATGGGTGGTTGCCCATTTTTTGTTGAGAGGGCTGGGGTTGAGGGATACGATAAGGGGGTATGTTAGAAGAATGAAAATGATTAGGAGGGTTGAGCTAAAGATGAGTGTTGGTGAATGCATAGCTTCTACTTGGAGTTGCACCAAGAGTTTTTGGTTCCTAAGACCAACGGATGAACTATTATCCTTTAAAAGCCGAGTGACCCATGGACTTGAACCATGGTGCTTAAGAATTAGCAGTTCTTAGTGCCCCTGGCTTCTCTCGGTGAACAAGGAGGGTTTAGCTCCCATCTTTAGAACCACAATCTAATATTTTGTTTAAACTATGTTTACAGAAACATCAGCCTCACATGAGTTCTGGCTTTAGCATCAGTAGAATAATAGGGATAAGGTGTAGTGCTATGAGTAGGTGTTCTCGTGTGTGGGACGGTTCAACTGCCATGATAAAGGTGGATACCGGGCCTCGTTGTGTTATTAGATACATATAGAGGGAGTAGCTGGCGGTAATGAGGGTTCCCCCTCCCGTGAGAATGATTGTTCAGTTTGATCAGTTGAATACTGAGGAAATAATAATTAGTTCTCCTATTAGGTTAGGGAGAGGAGGGAGGGCCAGGTTGGCTAAGTTGGCGATAAATCATCATGTGGCTATTAGGGGGAGTACGGCTTGTATCCCTCGTGCAAGGAGCAGGGTTCGGCTATGAAGGCGTTCATAGTTGGTGTTTGCCAAACAGAATAATGCGGAGGATGCTAGGCCGTGTGCGATTATCAGAATAATGGCCCCGGTAAAGCCTCAGGGGGTTTGGATGAGGATCCCTGCTACTACCAGTCCTATGTGGCTTACTGATGAATATGCAATTAGGGATTTTAGGTCTGTCTGTCGCAGACAAATTGACCCGGTCATGATAACGCCTCATAAAGCTAGGATAATAAATGGGTACGCGAGATTTTTGGATGTCGGTTCTAGCATAATAATCATTCGTATTATGCCGTAGCCGCCAAGTTTTAGTAGTACGGCGGCCAGGACTATGGATCCTGCAACTGGGGCCTCTACGTGCGCTTTTGGGAGTCAGAGGTGGGCCCCGTATAGGGGTATTTTTACTAGGAAGGCGATTAAGCAGGCCGCTCATCAGATTTTGTCGGCTCAAGTGCATAGGGGGGCGGGTTGTATATATTGAATAATCAATATTGAAAGGGAGCCTAGTTCTTTTTGTAGGATTAATAGGGCAACTAGCAGAGGGAGGGATCCGGCTAGGGTGTAGAATAGAAAATAGGTGCCTGCGTTAAGTCGTTCAGTTTGGTTTCCTCATCGTGTAATAATAATTAGGGTTGGGATTAGTGTGGCTTCAAACATGATGTAGAACAGGATAATTTCGGTGGCCCCGAAGGCTATAATTAGGAATAGTTGGAGGGACACTAGTAGGGTAATGTAGGTTCGTTGGCGGCTGATTGGTTCTGGGGAGATGTGGTTTTGGCTTGCTAGAATTATTAAGGGGAGAAGTCAGCACGTTAAGACGAGTAGGGGTGTGGAGAGCGGGTCTGTGCCCAGGTAGGGGTTTGAGGAGGTTCAACCGGTTTCTGAGTTTCAGTTAAGTAGAGTCAGGCTTGCGGTGGCAATGACTAGGGCTTGGGCTGTTGTTGTAGTTCAAAGTCATTTTGGGGCCACAAGTCAGGTCGTTGGGAATAGCATTAGCGTTGGGATTAAAATTTTTAGCATTGTAGGAGATTTAGATTTTGGAGGTGGTCTGTGCCGTGTGTACGTGTGGTAGCTACAAGGAGGGCCAAGCCTGCCCCAGCTTCACATGCCGAGAATGCTAGTAGCAGTATTGGGGCGGTGGCGTAGGTGGTGGATTCTAGTTGAAGGGATCAGAGGGAGAGGGCGATAAATAAAGATAGTATTATTCCTTCTAGGCAGAGAAGGGCGGAGAGGAGGTGGGTTCGGTGGAAGGTTAATCCTATTAGTCCTAACATGAAGGCGGAGCTGAAGCTGAAGTGTACAGGGGTCATAAGACGACTATGGACTTGCACCATAATTAGTTGAGCCGAAATCAGCGGTCTTACTTTGGACTAGTCATCTATTCGGCCCATTCAAGCCCCCCTTGGGTTCATTCATAAACGAGGCCTAGGGTTAATAGGATTAAAATGGCTGTTGCTCAAAGCAGGGCGGCGGTGGGAGAGGCTAGCTGATCTCCCCACGGTAGGGGGAGTAATAGTGCAATTTCTAAGTCAAATAGGAGAAATAAGATTGCCACTAAGAAAAATCGCAGTGAAAAAGGAAGGCGGGCGGACCCGAGGGGGTCGAAGCCGCATTCGTAGGGGGAGAGTTTTTCGGAGTCAGGGTTTATTTGTGGTAACCAGAATGCAACGACTGCTAGGATGCAGGATAGGGTGATTGCGATTGCTAGGACTGCTATAATTAGGTTCATTACCTTTCCTTGGATTTTAACCAAGGCTAAATGATTGGAAGTCACTTGTACTGAATGTTGATACTAGAAAGGTTATGATCCTCATCAATAAATAGAGACGTATAGGAATAGTCAAACTACATCTACGAAGTGTCAGTATCATGCGGCGGCTTCAAATCCAAAGTGGTGTTCAGATGTGAAGTGATATTGGATTTGTCGGAGAAGGCAGACCGCTAGGAAGGTAGAGCCGATGATGACGTGAAGTCCGTGGAACCCGGTTGCGACAAAGAAGGTGGAGCCGTACACTCCATCAGCGATGGTAAATGGAGCTTCGTAGTACTCTATTGCTTGGAGGGCTGTGAAGTAGAATCCTAACAGGATTGTTAGGGTTAGTGCTTGAATGGTTTGTTTGCGTTCGCGTTCTATGATGCTGTGGTGGGCTCAAGTGACTGTGACGCCGGAGGCTAATAGTACTGCTGTGTTAAGTAGTGGTACTTCAAAGGGGTCTAAGGTGATAATGCCAGTTGGGGGTCAGCATCCGCCTAGTTCTGGTGTTGGGGCTAGGCTTGCGTGGTAAAATGCTCAGAAAAAGCCTAGGAAAAAGAAAACTTCTGAGGTAATAAATAGGATTATCCCATATCGAAGTCCTTTTTGGACAGGGGGTGTGTGGTGTCCTTGAAATGTGCCTTCTCGAATAATATCTCGTCATCATTGGTATATGGTTAGGAGAAGCAGGGTGAGTCCTATTGTTATAAGTACTGTGGAGTTAAAATGGAATCAGACTGCAAGTCCCGATGTTATCAGGAGGGCAGCTACTGCGCCGGTTAGGGGTCAGGGGCTGGGGTCGACCATGTGATATGCGTGTGCTTGGCGGGCCATTAGACGTTTTCTTGTAGGTAGAGACTTAGTAGAAGAACAAATACGTATGCTTGGATTATTGCTACGGCTACTTCTAGCAGGGTTAGTAGAAACAGCACTGTTGATGTTAAAATAGCTACGGTTGGTATTATTGGAAGGAGTACGAAGGCGGCAGTGGCAATCAGTTGAATTAATAGATGTCCTGCAGTTAGGTTTGCCGTGAGTCGAACGCCTAGTGCCAGGGGGCGGATGAATAGGCTGATTGTTTCGATAACGATTAAGACTGGGATGAGGGGAACGGGGGTCCCTTCTGGCAGCAGGTGGCCTAGGGCGGCGGTGGGTTGGTTTCGTATACCAATAATTACGGTAGCTAGCCACAGGGGGACGGCGAACCCCATGTTGAGGGAGAGTTGAGTTGTAGGGGTGAAGGTGTAGGGGAGGAGGCCGAGTAGGTTGAGCGTGATTAAGAGTAGTATTAGGGCTGTCAACAGAACAGCTCATTTGTGTCCGCCGAGATTGATGGGCAGTATGAGTTGCTGTGTAAAGCGGTTAATGAATCAACCTTGGAGGGTCAAAAGGCGGTTGTTTAGCCATCGGTTTGTGGGGGTGGGGATGAGTACTCATGGGAGGCTGAGTGCTAGAGCAATTAAGGGGATTCCCAGGTGTGTGGGGCTCATGAATTGGTCAAAAAAGCTTAGGATCATGGTCAGGTTCAGGGTTCAGGTTTAATCTTTTCTGCATTTTTGTGGGTGGGTTCGTTCGTGAAGGTATGGCCTAGCACTTTGGGTGGTAGAACAATTAGGAAAATAAGTCATGAGAAAATTAAAATTATAAATCATGGGCTGGGGTTCAGTTGGGGCATGTCACTAAGGGTGGTTGGGGGTCACCAGTCTTTAGCTTAAAAGGCTAACGCTATTCCCTATTTAGCTTCTTAGTGAGGATTCTTCTAGTATTAATGAAGATCAGTTTTCAAAGTGTTCTAGGGGGACTGCTTCGACTACAATTGGTATGAAGCTGTGGTTAGCTCCGCAGATTTCAGAGCACTGGCCATAATAAACCCCTGGTCGTGAGGTAATAAAGGCTGTTTGATTTAGGCGTCCGGGCACTGCGTCTATTTTGATGCCTAGGGCTGGCACCGCTCAGGAGTGGAGTACATCTTCTGCGGAAACTAGAACTCGAATTGGGGATTCCATGGGTACTACCATTCGATGGTCTGCTTCTAGGAGTCGGAATTGCCCTGGGGCGAGGTCTTGTGTGGGGATCATGTAGGAGTCGAAGCCTAGGTCTTCATAGTCTGTGTATTCATAACTTCAGTATCATTGGTGTCCCATAGCTTTAATTGTCAGGTGGGGGTCGTTGATCTCGTCTATTAGGTAAAGAATTCGAAGGGAAGGTAGGGCGATTAAGATTAGAATTACTGCTGGGAGTACTGTTCATACAATTTCAATTTCTTGGGAGTCCAGTACATATTTGTTTGTTAGTTTAGTTGACACCATGGCCACAATAATGTAAAGTACTAGAGTGCTGATTAGGAAGACAATCATTAGTGTGTGGTCATGGAAGTGGAGAAGTTCTTCTATTACAGGTGAGGCCGCGTCTTGGAATCCTAATTGTGATGGATGTGCCATTTAGTCCTTGGACTTAAGGCACGCAGGTCTTTAACCTGCAATTCTGCCTTGACAAGGCAGTGTTATAGCAATTTTACTAGTGTCTCATGGGAATAAGAAAGTGGCAGAGCGGTTATGCGGCTGGCTTGAAACCAGCAAATGGGGGTTCGATTCCTTCCTTTCTCGTGGTTGGCTAGTTGGTTGGTTGCACTTGCACAAAGGCAGGCTCTTCATAGGTGTGATATGGGGGTGGGCAGCCGTGAAGTCACTCTACATTTGTGGTTGTTAGTTCGACTGACATAACTTCTCGTTTGGCCGCGAATGCTTCTCATAGGATGAATAGGAATATAATCACGGCAACCAATGAGATTAGTGAGCCGATTGAGGAGACGGTATTTCACAGGGCGTATGCGTCCGGATAGTCTGAGTATCGGCGGGGCATTCCTGCGAGGCCTAGGAAGTGTTGGGGGAAGAATGTTAAATTGACACCTACAAATATTACAGCAAAGTGGATTTTGGATCAGGTGCCGTGTAGTGTATAACCTGTGAAAAGTGGGAATCAGTGTACGAAGGCCCCTATAATGGCGAACACAGCCCCCATTGATAATACATAGTGAAAATGTGCTACAACGTAGTAGGTGTCGTGAAGTACAATATCTAGAGACGAGTTGGCCAGGACAATTCCCGTTAAGCCTCCCACTGTGAATAGGAAAATAAAGCCTAAGGCTCAAAGTAGGGGGGTATCTCATTTAATTGAGCCGCCGTGAAGGGTGGCTAATCAGCTAAAGACTTTGACACCTGTGGGGATGGCAATAATTATTGTGGCGGAGGTAAAGTAGGCCCGTGTGTCTACGTCCATTCCAACTGTAAATATGTGATGAGCTCATACGATAAAGCCTAATAGTCCAATGGCCATCATAGCCCATACTATTCCTATGTAGCCAAAAGGTTCTTTTTTGCCGGCATAGTATGCTACAATATGGGAGATCATGCCGAATCCTGGTAGAATTAGAATGTACACCTCTGGGTGGCCAAAGAATCAAAATAGGTGTTGGTAGAGGATGGGGTCTCCTCCTCCGGCTGGGTCAAAGAAGGTGGTGTTTAAATTTCGGTCTGTTAGGAGTATTGTGATCCCTGCAGCTAGCACTGGCAGTGATAGTAGGAGAAGTACGGCCGTGATTAACACAGATCACACAAATAGAGGTGTCTGATATTGGGATACTGCGGGGGGTTTCATGTTAATGATTGTGGTAATAAAATTAATAGCCCCCAGAATGGACGAAACCCCGGCCAGATGGAGGGAGAAAATGGTTAGGTCTACAGAGGCTCCTGCATGGGCCAGGTTTCCCGCCAGTGGGGGGTAAACAGTTCATCCTGTACCGGCTCCGGCCTCTACCCCAGAGGAGGCCAAAAGGAGTAGGAAGGATGGGGGTAGAAGTCAGAAGCTCATGTTGTTCATGCGAGGAAATGCCATGTCTGGGGCTCCAATTATTAGGGGGACCAATCAGTTTCCGAATCCGCCAATTATGATGGGTATTACTATAAAGAAAATCATGACAAAGGCGTGGGCTGTGACGATAACATTGTAGATCTGGTCATCGCCAAGCAAGGCACCGGGTTGGCTCAGTTCGGCACGGATCAGAAGGCTGAGGGCTGTGCCGACTATGCCTGCTCAGGCACCAAATACTAAATACAGGGTGCCAATATCTTTGTGGTTAGTAGAAAAGAATCAACGGGTGATTGCCACAGGTAAGATGGCCGAGCGTTTAAGCGGTGGGTTGTAGCCCCATGTACAGAGGTTAAAGTCCCCTTCTTATCAAGTCTCGTGGTGAAGATCACATCAGATTGCAAACCTGAAGACGCGGGCTCGTCGCCTGCCGGGACTTCCTTCCGCCTCTTTCCCGCTACGGCGGGAGGAAGTAGATGAATGCTCGCTGGATAGGGCACTTAGCTGTTAACTAAGATTTTGTAGGATCGAGGCCTTCTCATCTAGAAAGGCTTTAGCTTAATTAAAGTATCTGGGTTGCATTCAGAAGATGTGGGGTAATATCCTGCAAGTCTTAACAGGGGCTAGGAGATTTTCACTCCTGCTTAAAGCTTTGAAGGCTTTTGGTCTAGATTGCTATCCTAAGCCCCTATGTTGTTAGGGCTGCGATTGCTGGTGTGATGGGTAGTAGGGTCAGTGCTAGTGTGGTGGTGATTGATAGGGTTATGGTGGTTTGGGATGATTTTTGTCGTCATGTTGAGGTGTTGTTGCTGGTGTTGGGGGCAATTGTTAGGGTTATTGCATAACATATCCGTAGGTAAAAGAATAGGCTGAGTAGGGCGGCTAAGGCCATGATTGATGCTGTGAGGGGAAGGTCCTGTTTGGTTAGTTCTTGGAGGATAAGCCATTTGGGCATGAATCCTGTTAATGGGGGGAGGCCCCCTAGGGAAAGTAGTGTTATTATTGCTATTGTGGTTATTATGGGGGTTTTTGATCAAGTGAGAGTTAGTGTACTCAGTTTTGTGGAGGCCACATTTTTGAATGTTAGGAAGGTCGCAGTGGTTATAGTAATATATAGGATTAGGTTTAGGATAGCAAGATTAGGGGAATACTGTATGACGATCATTATTCAGCCTAGGTGGGCGATTGATGAGTATGCTAGGATTTTTCGTAGTTGTGTCTGGTTTAGGCCGCCTCATCCGCCAATGATGGTGGAGGCTAGGCCTAGTATAATTAGTAGAGTTGGGCTCATTATTGGGCTGATTTGGTAAATCAGGACAAATGGGGCCAGTTTTTGTCAGGTCGAGAGGATGAGACCTGTGGTGAGGTCGAGGCCTTGTAGTACTTCTGGGAGTCAGTAGTGGACGGGGGCGAGTCCAATTTTTAGGGCCAGGGCTATGGTGATTAGGACTAAGGCCGTGGGGTTGGATATTTCTTGGATATTTCATTCTCCTGTTGTTCAAGCATTGGTGGTGCTGGCAAATAAAATTATAGCTGCGGCTGTCGCTTGGGTGAGAAAGTATTTAGTTGTGGCCTCGACTGCTCGGGGGTGATGTTGTTGTGCTATCAGGGGGATGATGGCTAGTGTATTGATTTCTAGGCCTATTCATGCCAAAAGTCAGTGGGAGCTTGCAAATGTTAGGGTAGTTCCAATTCCTAGGCTTGAAAGCAGGATGGCAAGTACGTAGGGGTTCATTAGTAAAGGAAGGATTTTAACCAACATGTTTGGGGTATGGGCCCAAAAGCTTTAATTAGCTGACTTTACTAGGAAGTGGTGTAGTGGAAGCACCAAGAGTTTTGATCTCTTGAGGATGGGTTCGAACCCCTTCTTTCTAAGGAAGCGAGGGGACTTGAACCCCCATTATCCACTCTATCAAAGTGGCCCTTGGCCTTCAGGCACGATTCCTATATTGTGCTAGATTTGTGGTGGTAATCCAGCAGAGGCAATTGGTAGGGAGACATGTCATAATACAAGGGCTAGGGTAATAGGGAGGAAGTTTTTTCATACTAGGTGTATTAGTTGGTCGTATCGGAATCGTGGGTACGAGGCTCGTACCCATAGAAATAGTATTGATAACATTGAGGCTTTGACTATGAGGTTAAGTGCTGTTATTTCAGGTAGTATTGGGTTGTGGTAAGCCCCCAGAAATAGGATTGTGGAAAGGGTGTTTATCAGGAGGATGTTGGCGTATTCAGCTAAGAAAAATAGGGCGAAGGGCCCCCCTGCGTATTCTACGTTGAATCCGGAGACTAGTTCTGATTCCCCTTCTGTGAGGTCAAATGGGGCTCGGTTTGTTTCGGCGAGGGTAGAGATGTATCATATTGCTGCGAGGGGTCAGCCTGGGGCTAGTAGTCAAATCGCCTCTTGTGTGACATTGAAGGTGTGGAGGGTGAAATTGCCGGTGAAGATAATTATAGATAAGAGGATTAAGCCAAGGCTTACTTCATAGGAGATTGTTTGTGCTACTGCTCGAAGTGCCCCGATTAGGGCGTATTTTGAATTGGAGGCTCAACCGGAGCCTAAGATTGAGTATACGGCTAGGCTGGATAAGGCTAGGATAAATAGGATGCCTAGGTTGAGGTCTGCGACTGGGTAGGGTATTGGTAGCGGTATTCATAGGGTGAGGGCCAAGGTTAGTGCTATAATGGGGGCTGCTAAAAATAGAAATGGGGAGGCTGTGGTGGGGCGTACGGGTTCTTTAATAAATAGTTTGATGCCATCAGCGATGGGTTGTAGAAGGCCGTAGGGTCCAACGATGTTTGGGCCTTTTCGTAGTTGTATATAGCCCAGCACTTTTCGCTCGATGAGGGTTAAAAATGCTACTGCTAGTAGGATTGGAACGATGTATGCTAGTGGGTTAATTAGGTAGGTCAGTAGGTGAGAGGTCATAGCTGAGAAGAGGATTTGAACCTCTGTTGGAAAGGGCTTAGGCCTTTTGCAATTACCAAGCTCTGCCATCTTAGCTTGCCCTATTCTAGGGGGGAGGTTTGTGCCCCTTTACCTGTTTTAGTTGTTTTCATTAGGTCGGGGTGAGGCATACTTGTAGCATTGGCCTCAGTCTTCCGGTCCTTTCGTACTAGGAAGGGTCACTGCATAGATAGAAACTGACCTGGATTACTCCGGTCTGAACTCAGATCACGTAGGACTTTAATCGTTGAACAAACGAACCCTTAATAGCGGCTGCACCATTAGGATGTCCTGATCCAACATCGAGGTCGTAAACCCTTTCGTCGATATGGACTCTTAGAAAGGATTGCGCTGTTATCCCTAGGGTAACTTGGTTCGTTGATCAGGCTTTAGCCTGGGTCATTGTTCGTCAGATGTTCTGTTGCTTTGGGCTGTCGCCCTAGGTTTTAGGGGCAGTGCCCCCGTCGACATGGAGGCTATTTTGTCCTCCGTGGTCGCCCCAACCGAAAACATTAGGATCAGGGTACTATTATGCTTTTAGCTGTTATTTCCGCGGGTGGTTGGCTTGATAGCATAGTTGATCTTGTGTTTTAAGCTCCATAGGGTCTTCTCGTCTTATGGGATTATGCTCGCCTCTGCACGAGCAGGTCAATTTCACTGACTGGAAAAAGGAGACAGTTGAGCCCTCGTTATGCCATTCATACAGGTCTTCATTTAAAAGACAAGTGATTACGCTACCTTCGCACGGTCAAAATACCGCGGCCGTTAAACTTTTGGTCACAGGGCAGGCGGGACCTCTAATACATTGGTTTGCAAGAGGCGATGTTTTTGGTAAACAGGCGAGGCTCGTGTTTGCCGAGTTCCTTCTTTTTCTTTTAGTCTTTCCTTGGTGGTGCACTCCTGTGTTGGGTTAACGGTTGTGTTTTACAGGGTTTTCTTGATTTCTGTTATTATTCTGTATTTCCCTCTTTGGTTGGGTCCGTTATTTGTCAGTGGTGGGTCCGATCTGGCTTACACGTGTGCTTGGAGAAGGTCGTGCCTTCTTGTTACTAATTTTAGCATTATTGCTTCTATAGTTGTATAGAGTGGCTCTGTAGGGTTAGGGGATTGTGATTGTTTTATCGGGATAATAGGGTGGGGTTTTGTCTGAGCTTTAACGCTTTCTGTGCAGGTGGCTGCTTTTAGGCCCACTGAAACAAAGGCCCTTTAATTTAATGTGATCTTTATCCGCCTGTTAAGGTTGTGTTCTTTTTCAAGAGAGCTGTACCTCTCTTGAATAACTCTTAAGGTTTTCTTGATGTCTTTGTTGGTAATGACCTGAGTGACAGTAGAAGCCTTGAGGCTGAACTAATATTCATTTCCTGAGCAACCAGCTATTACTAGGCTCGTTAGGTTTGTCGCCTCTACTCGGAGATCTTCCCACTCTTTTGCCACAGAGACGGGTTTGCCCTATTAGGCTGCCTCGGAGTAGCTCGTCTAGTTTCGGGGGGTCAGACTAAAGTTCTCTTTGCCTGATAAGAACTGGCTAAATCATGATGCAAAAGGTACAAGTTTTAATCTTTGCTTTTTATTGCTTTAACGAGTTGTTTCACTTCTCTTTCAGCTTTCCCTTGCGGTACTTTCTCTATTGCGCTGCTTTATCCTTTTCTATCGCCTATACTGGGGAGATTAAATGGTTTGTTTATTTTTTTTGATCTTATGGGGGGTTATATATAAATATTCATTTGTGATGTGTGTGGTGAGGCTAGCTATTTAGCTCAAAATGATCTGATTTGCACAGATGTCCCCTCGGTGTAAGGGAGGTGCTTTTCTATTGAGCTACATTTTGGTTGTTCCAAGTGCACCTTCCGGTACACTTACCATGTTACGACTTGCCTCCTCTTGTTTGGGTTGTAGATTTATGTATTTGGGGTATTCCTTTGAGGAGAGTGACGGGCGGTGTGTGCGCGCCCCATAGCCGGCTTCAAAAGAACTTTCTATTTTCTCTTTACTGCTAAATCCACCTTCAACCACTGGTTTCACAGTGTTATTCGTGTATTTTCTGTGTCAGAAAATGTAGCCCATTTCTTTCCACTTCATTCGCTACACCTCGACCTGACGTTTTTGGGTGTGCCATTTTTGCTTACTATTAGTCTTTCACAGGGTAAGCTGACGACGGCGGTATATAGGCGGTAATGACAAGAAGTGGTGAGGTTTAACGGGGATTATCGGTTCTAGAACAGGCTCCTCTAGGTGGGTCTGGGGCACCGCCAAGTCCTTTGGGTTTTAAGCTAGCGCTCGTAGTACCCTGGCGGGCAATATGTGTAATTTATCACCAAAGTTTATGACTGAGCATAGTGGGGTATCTAATCCCAGTTTGTGTCTCAGTTGTCGTGGGTTCAAGGGGTCCTTGTTGGGTAGAGCTACCTTCGTGGTTGGGCTTCGGGCCCTCAGGTGCGTATGACAGCTTAGGGGGCTTTTGGCTCTAGTATAATGGGCATCCTTTAATCACGCTTTACGCCGTGGACCATCAGTTGGGGCCTCTCGTATAACCGCGGTGGCTGGCACGAGTTTTACCGGCCCTCTTAACTCTGGCTGAGTCGAGCTTACGCTCATGGCTCAATGTTTATCACTGCTGAGTTCCCTTGGGGGTGTGGCTTAGCAAGGCGTCTTGGGCTGCGGGTGCGTGCCTGATACCTGCTCCTTTTCCCCTATGTGGTTGGGGGATTAAGGGCATTCTCACAGGGGTGCGGAGACTTGCATGTGTAAATTGGGTTAAAATTGATAGTAAGGCCAGGACCAAGCCTACTTGCATGTGTAAATTGGGTTAAAATTGATAGTAAGGCCAGGACCAAGCCTTTGTGCCTGCGGAGCTGTCTAGGGCTCATCTTAACATCTTCAGTGTTATGCTTTAGTTAAGCTACGCTAGC